AAAATATTTGTGCCAAAATAACAGATGCCAAGAAGAATAAAAGGCCTTGGACACGTAATGGATCTTGAAGTACGATTTCCGCATCCCCCTGACCAAATCCACCCACATTAGGATTACTCGTTAATGGTTGATCAAGTTTGATAGATTCGCCCTCTGAAACAAGAAGTTCCGGTCCTGGGGGGATAATATCAACCACTTGACGTCCATCCGATGCATCCACTATGTTTATTTCGTATCCTCCTTTTTCTTTTCGTATAATTTTGCTTACTATACCTGATGCTGTAGCATTATAAACATTATTGTTACTCTTGCTACCGTCGGGATAAATCTGACCCCTTCCCCTGTTCCCGCCTACGTATATGGGATATTTTAAGAAGTGAACATCTTTCTGAGTAGCGGGGTCTGGGGAAAGAATAGGAAAAGTGACTTCGCTATATTTCTGACCAGGAACAGGACCTATCACAAGAATATTTTTTTTATTAGGGCGATAGTTCTGAAAAGACAGATTGCCTATCTTTTCTTTAATCTCGGGCGAAATACGATCGGGGGGGGCTAATTCAAACCCCTCAGGTAAAATAAGAACAGCCCCTACATTCAAAGCTCCCTTTTTTCCATTAGCAAGAACTTGTTTCAGTTGCATATCATAAGGAATTCGAACAACTGCTTCAAATACAGTATCAGGAAGTACCGCTTGTGGAACCTCGATATCCACGGGTTTATTAGCTAAATGGCAATTGGCACATACAATACGGCCAGTCGCTTCTCGTGGATTTTCATAACCCTGCTGTGCAAAAATGGGATATGCATTTGAAATAGGTGCCCTAGCTATTATATATATTATGAGCGATATGGAAATGTATCGAGCAATCTCTTCCTTTATCCAAGAAAAAAGGGTATTTATAGTTTGCATGGTCCAATCATTGGTATCGAAAATTTATACAATAAAATTAGGTAGGTTCCTAGTCTAGTATAGTTCCCTATCTATGATTCTGCTATTTACTAAAAAAATGTTAATGGAATATAGGAGGAATCCCTTGTATGAGTAGAAAGAATAAGTACAATTTTTAATGTTTTGCTTATGTACAAAGTAACAACCATTATAATTTGATCAGTGAATCATTTTTCAGTCATTCATTGAATGATAAATCACTACAAGTGAGGGAGATACACGATTTAAATAACGGAAGATCAAATATTTAAAAATTGTATCTAGAATGACCGGAAAAGTGGAAACAAGGCCGGATATAATTTGATCGTTATGAGCAAATCCAAAATCTTTGTAGATAGAGCCAATCATTAGTTCCCAACCGTGGGGCGAATGGAATCCTATACATAAATCAGTTAATAAAAGAATTGAAAAAGCTTTTGGTGTGTCGCTTAAGTTATATAGGAATTCTTGAACCCAAGAGTTAAGAATAACAAGTTCTTCATTAACTAGAATAGAATAACCACTTAGAATAACGAAACAGATTATATTTGTTGAGAAGTTCAAAATCGTATGGATACAATCTGCATTGTGTATCTTGATCAATTGGATCGTTTCTTTGGAGATTCCGATACCAAGCTTTTCTAGATGTGTTTCCGGGTATTCCTTTATCATTTCGTCCAGGAGGAAGAGTTCCTCTAATTCTATGAATTTTTTTATAATACTCTTTTCTTGAATGATATTCAAGAAAATTTCGGATTGCCTAGTATCCCACCAATTAGTAACCCAAGATTCCAGACTTTTAGTAAATGAGAGAGAGATACACCAGGGCAAAAATACTATAGATGCAAGATATAGAAGGGGAATGAATGCTTTCTTTTTTGCCATTTTTTCGTCTTTGAATTTTAAATGAACTCACCTCATTCGTCGACTCCATATGATATTAACTAATATTCATATTAAGGATAGGTTCTATTACAAGTCATCGAGCCCATGAATCTATTCCCTGCTTTTTTTTTTGTGTGTATGATTCAGTGGTTAGTACTTGAATTTAGAAATAATACAGAAATGGAATAAGAAAGAGTCCATTTCAAATTCGCACTTCCAATTCGAATAAAGATATTGTTTTCAACTATATCATTTCATTTGCTAAAATTCGAAGAAAGTGCCCCCTTTCGATAAATAAAGGCACAAAAGCGCCCCTTCAAGTAATGAATATTATTCGGATTTTGAAAGGAAAGACCTCTCTTTCTATCAAAATATCAAATTTTTTTGAAAAAAAAAAGCATTCACTATTTTCAGTTCATTTTTCAAAATACTTCAATCGGTACACGCAAGAAATAAGCCAATTCAGCAGCTTTTTGCTCAATTTCTCGTGGAGTCAAATTCTCATCAGTACGAGTCAAGGGAATAGCCCCATGGCCTCTGATTTCCATATAAAGGACACGACGAGCATAAATACCCTCTTTAACTTCTATTCTGATGGACTGGATGTCTTTCATAAGGAATTGAAGTAAGATGCGACGATTTTTTCCAGGAAATCCCCAACGAAAAATACACACTATTCCTTCTTTTCTATCGAATCGATCATAACCACTACCTACATTCCACGAAATTGTGCACCACAAATAGGAGCTAATAAAGAGACCCGCAATCCCGTAGAAAGACATCACGATCCCCTGTGGAAAAAAAATTATTTGTGGAGACGGAAATAAAGATATAAAATTCCTACCAAGATAACTGGAAATTCCAACAAATAAAAACCCCAATGAACCTAAAAAAAGGATAAAGGCCCAGCAGAAATTACTTGTTTTTCGAGACCCCGCTATAAGTTCTATCCATATATGTTCTGATCGCCAATTCATATTAGATCTAGTTGCATTTTATTGAAATTGAGAGAATAACCCAAATGAATTTGACTTTTTTTGTGTGTTTCCGAAGTAACTCTCATCAACTAGCACTATTCCGATGTGAACTTTTAGGAGTAATTCATCGAATTGCTTAGATCTAAAATAATAACATCCACTTCGTATGATTCCCTATAGATATCTACATATGGATACATTAACTTTACATTTCAGATATTCGCCCCGATCCCGATTTTTTTCAAATAGCTATAATTCATTTACACATATCATGTTTGCGCATGCATAATAGCTTATGCTCGGGGGAAACCACATCACATAACATATTTTATTCTAATAAAAAAATATCTGTGTTATGGTCTAAGTCTAAGTCTTGAAAAAAAATAGATGAGATTTGGCCCCATCATATCTATATCTAAAAAATCTTGTTTTTTTGAACATGAAGAAATAAAGAAGCCATCGCAATTGCCGGAAATACTAGGCCCACTAAAGGCACCAAAATCGAGGGTAAGTTATTGAGAGTTGTCATAAAATGGATACCTGGATTTAATATTTGTACCTGTTATTGTTATATTGTTAGAAAGGTATCGTATAATCATTATAATTCATATATAATTATACTAAGTATAGCTAAACTAAGTGAGTATATGTGAGTACATAATTGAGTATATGTAAGTACATAATATTAATATATATAAATAAAAATAGAAAATAGAATTATAATATATCTAAATTATAAATAAAAATTTATATATATAAATATAAAATTATAAATTTATAAATATAATAAAACAAGGAATGTTGAACTAACTAAATAGAATTTTTCACCTTTCTACATTAATACATTATATATATATATGTATATGTATGAGAATCTCCTTTTTTTATTATCTTGTTTTTGTCTAAAAATTTAATAAACTTGAATAAAATTAAAGAAAGAGTTTCTTACAAATTCCCGAAAAATTTGTTATAATTCGATCCGAGAATAGGTATTCTTAGTAAAACTGGGGATTCTCAAAAAATATAGAATCTTGCATCTTTCTATACTTTTAAATTTTCTATATGTGAATTATATACACATAAGAAGGGAACGTGAAATTCTCGTTTTATTCGCCTTGCCTAATTTTCATTTCGCGGAAGAAAGAATTCTCTCTTTTTTTTGTTTGATAGAGGTTTCCTGATTACTAATCAGGAATATCGGTAAAAAAAAATTATTCGCATAATTCTTTTTACAATTAAATCTTATGTTACCAAATGTTATCAAAGTAAAAAAAAATCCGAAGAATTGATTTTTACTTTGATTTCTATAAACTAAATAACTACTTGTTCTACACACAAAAAAAATAATAATAATTTCTATTTTTTTTTATTAAGCATCTACTTGATTGAATTTTGATTCAGAGGAAAGAAAGCATGGAGCTGAAATAATTCATTCAGAACGCCTTTTAAAAGATTACGCGGTACGATTGGATCGAATAGGCCCTTATGGAATAAATATTCAGCCGCTTGGGAGCCCTCAGGTACTGTTTTATTCAATGTTTGTTCAATTACTCTTTTACCCGCAAATGCAATGTAGGCATTGGGTTCAGCAATAATGATATCCCCCAACATACCAAAACTAGCTGTTACCCCACCAGTAGTAGGAGATGTAAGGATTGATACATAAAATAACTTTTTATTTACTTGATAATCATATAAAGCGGAAGATATTTTAGCCATTTGCATCAAGCTCAAACTTCCTTCTTGCATGCGTGCTCCTCCAGAAGCACACACTAAAATAAGAGGTAAAAATTGATTGGTAGCATATTCGATCAAACGGGTGATTTTCTCGCCAACTACCGATCCCATACTACCCCCCATAAACTGAAAATCCATAATCCCAATTGCTACGGGAATACCATTTAGTCGACCTGTGCCTGTTTGAACAGCCTCAGTTAATCCTGTCTTTCTTTGATAAGAATCAATACGATCTTTGTAAGATTCCTCTTCTAAATTAAATTCAATGGGATCCAGAGAGACCATGTCTTCATCCATTGGAGCCCAAGTATCTGGATCAATCGAAAGCTCGATTCTATCTGAACTACTCATTTTCAAATGATGTCCACAGTGTTCGCAAATATTCATTTTTGATTTCAAAAATTTCTTATAATTTAATCCATAACAATTTTCGCATTGAACCCACAAATGCCTGTATTTTCGAGTCACATCTA